TATCAAGTTTTTTGCTAAAAATTTCGATTAAAAATGTATTTTGCAGCATTTGACTCCGTACCACTGAACGATTTACCCGCACATTTAAAAAATAGCCTAAAAGCTGAAATGAATGTTCGGATAATTGGTTTATATTGATCGTTCTTGGTTGAGACCAAACATAAAAAAAACCTTGCCATAAATGAATAAAATAATGTTTCCATTTATTCATCAAAAAAGGCGAATTCTTTGAAGCCAGAATGCATTTTCCTTGATATCTAACATAATGAATGAGAGGATCCTTGAAGAATGTTAAAGGATACGAAAAATCGTTAGCAAAAACTTCTACAAGATGTTCTCTTTTTGCATAAAAAAAAATTCGTTCAAAAAAAACGCTAAAAGATTTTAATCGTAAATGAGAGGATTTATTACGTAGAAAAAGGAAGATAGATTCATATTCACATACATAAAAATGATAGAGGAACAAGAATAATCGCGGATTACTTTTTGAAAAAGTAGAAATCGAGTTTTTGGTAGTAATAAAACTATTCCAATTACTAAAATTATAAAGAAACAACCGTAATAAATGAAAAAAGGGGGCATCTTTCACCCAGTATCGAAGGATTTGAACTAAGATTTCCAGATGGATAGGATATGGTATTCGTATATCTGACACATAATTTAAATATGTAAATTTATCCTCCAAAAAGGGAAAAATGGAATGAATTGATCTCAAATTTTTATAAGATTTTATGATTTCTGCCTCCTCTAAGGAAGAGCTTAATTCTAGGAAAAATGGAATTTCCACGACGATGGCAAAACCCTCTGATATTATTTGAGAATAAAAATTCTTATTATAGCCCCAAAATGGATTTTTGTTAGAATCTTTAGCCGAAATGATTAAATGATTCTGTTGATACATTCGAGTAATTAAACGTTTTACAATTAGTAAACTATATTTACTGTCAGAACCTACATTTTCCACAAAAATGGATCTATTAAAATTATGACTATAAGCAAGTCCATAAATATACTCCCGAAAAATAAGTGGGTATAGGAAGTCCTGTTGGCGAGATCTAGCTCGTTCTAAATATACTTGATATTCCTTCATTTTAGAAATTCTATTTGGTCAAAGGATCAGAGATTCATTGGATTATCAAATGATACATAGTGCGATACAGTCAAAACAAGGTATTCTATATATATATTAGAATTGAAAAAAAAAAAAACAAATATGAATAGATACCTAGAAAACAAGTTAAAACCCATTAATGGACTATCTCCGCTCGCTTGTTCCATCTAATTGTTCTAGGACAACAAGCTAGTTAGAAATCCTTTATTTTTTGGACCAATCGCTCTTTTGATTTTGGAAAAAAATATCTTTATCAATATACTCTTTCTTCTACACATTTATTGCTACCCCATAACATAATGGAGAATAGCTAATAATTAGGACTCATAAGAAAAATCCTTAATCCATTCGTTGGAAAAACTTTTTCCACAGCAAGCACTAATCCTTTTTTAACGTATAATTAGATGTGGTAATCATTCAAATAAAAAATGAAAGCTCGTTGCTTTTTGTTTCCCTATAATTGGAGCATCTAAGCTCTATCCTTTTATTAATTAAACCCAACTGAATTCATTTGTTCCGAGCCAACAATTCAAACGAAAATTTGGGCCGGGTCCAAGAAAAATTTTTAGAATTCACCATTGATACGACATGCTGCTTTTTCCATTCATTCCTTTCTGGATCAGTCGTGGTCTTACAAACCCTACCGATGGTATGGATGAACCAATTAGTTCATAGAAATGTGTAAAAAATGGAGTCGCACTTAAAAGCCGAGTACTCTACCATTGAGTTAGCAACCCTAAAAAAAAAAAAAATAGAAGGATGTGTATATCCAATCGCAATAAAAAAAAGATAGAATTCTTTAATATTAAAAAAATGTTGCATATTACATTAAATTACAATGAAAAAACTTCTTGTTTGATACAAACTAAATACAACGAATCCATTATTTGACGAAGTAAAAATAAATCTATGTAACATGAGTCAATCTATCCTTTTATTCACGATCGTATTATATTTGTTTGATACACTGTTGTCAATGTTGAAAAAAAAAAATACAATCGAGAAAACAAATATAAAAATATTTATATTCTAATTTTTTTTTTTAATAAAAATTATTTCTATTTAATCCATTCTATTATATATTATGATATTCAATTAGAATGCTATAATTATTAATTATACTATATCTATTTCAAATCAAAAAATAGAAATTAAATAGAAAAAATATACCAATCCGAAAGATCCATCGGATTCATTATAGATACAAGAAGTATTTTTGTATTGTGTATTTTATTCGGCTCAATCCTTTTAGTAAAAGATTGGGCCGAGTTTAATTGAAATTAATAGAACGAATGATAATTACTGGATTACAAAGTATCCATTGCTGGGAATTCAAATAGTATCCATTGCTGGGAATTCAAATTTGATCTCCTTCCAGACTTCACAAGC